ATCAAAGAAAAACGGGTTTAACTGAAGCTGTTCAAACGGGCGTAGGTAAACTAAACAGTATTCCCATAGCAATTGGAGTTATGGATTTTCAGTTTATGGGAGGTAGTATGGGATCCGTAGTAGGTGAGAAAATCACCCGTTTGATCGAGTATGCTACTAATCGATCTCTACCTGTCATTATTGTGTGTGCTTCTGGAGGAGCACGCATGCAAGAAGGGAGTTTGAGCTTAATGCAAATGGCTAAAATATCTTCTGCTTCATATGATTATCAATCAAATAAAAAGTTATTTTATGTATCAATCCTTACATCTCCTACAACTGGCGGAGTTACAGCAAGTTTTGGTATGTTGGGAGATATCATTATTGCTGAACCTAATGCCTACATTGCGTTTGCGGGTAAAAGAGTAATTGAACAAACATTGAAAAAGACAGTACCCGACGGTTCACAAGCGGCTGAGTATTTATTCCATAAGGGCTTATTCGACCCAATTGTACCACGTAATCCTTTAAAAGGTGTTCTGAATGAGTTATTTCAGCTACACGGTTTCCTTCCCTTGAACCAAGATTAAAAAAAAAATTTCAAAAAGATTGAAATTATTCATTTTCAAATGGAAGTATAACATTAGCTTCAGTTATTTTTATTTGTAGCGAATACGCATTTAGTTCATTATAATGAAAAAAACAAAACTAAGAAGATAGTGTTTTCTTTGGAGACATCAGTTATAAGTGTAGTAAGAGTCAGAAGTTTTGGATAATGACTTTTTGGCCCGGATACTTTTTTTATTCTATCTCTCTTCCTGATTAGAAACAAGCATCCCTCTATCGACAAGATAAAAAAGAATTTCTTTATCCTTCCGAGAAATTAGGGAAATAAAAATGATTTTTTCCGTTCTTTTGACATATTCATTATTCATATATTATTCATATATAGAACAATAGAACAACGAAAAAGAGATAAAAAAATATATCGAAAAAATGAAAAGAAAATACTAAAGAAAAAGAAAGAAGAAATCTAAAATCAAATAAAGAAAATAGAAATATTCAAATAACAAATAAGAAGAATATAGAAGTTCTTTTTCTTTAGTGAGAACCCCCGGTTTTTCACTAGGAATCCCTGTTTGTTGGATAAGATTGGTTAAAATCGGAAACTCATAAGAAACTCTTTTCTATCTTTACCTTTCAAAACAAAAAAGGTGTTTTAAAAGGTAAAGATAGAAAGACGATGAAGATAAGGATGGGAGAAGAAGAATCCAATTTATTAAAGAAAGGGGATTCTCATACATATTCGTGTCGAAAGAGGAATAGGCATACTTCATTGAGTTCTACATTCGTTATTGATTATTAAATACTTCATATTAATATTATCTTAATATTCTTTCTAATTTCTTTTTAATAGATTAATATTAATATTAATAATGAATAGATAGACTTATTAGAATATATCTTTATAATTAAAATTTATAATAGGTACAAATATGAAATTGAGGTACCCATTCTATGATAGATTTGAACTTTCCCTCTATTTTTGTTCCTTTAGTGGGCCTGGTCTTTCCGGCAATCGCAATGGCTTCTTTATCTCTTTATGTCCAAAGAAATAAGATTGTCTAAATATGATGAAATCTCATCAATTTATTTCAACACTGGATCATCATACAGATACTTTTTTTAATGTAATATGGTAGGATATATGATATTTGGCCTTTCCGAAAACAAATGAAAGAGTTGTTTTGTTATGTATACCGATGCATAATATACGGCATTAATGCATGTATATGCGGTTATAGCTTAATCCATTAAATGATGAAATTCAAAATGATCAGCAAATCTTTTTTGAAAAATTTTTGAAATAGAAACTCAATGTATCTAACCAATTCTTCCTAATGGTTCTTGTCGGAATGCTGCTAGTTGATGAAAGTTACTTCGGGATCAAGCAATAAAAGTCAAGTCAAATCCATTTGGGTTATTCTCTCAATTCCAATCGAATGCAACTGGATCTAGTATAGTATGAACTGGCGATCAGAACATATATGGATAGAACTTATAACGGGGTCTCGAAAAACAAGTAATTTTTGCTGGGCCTGTATCCTTTTTTTAGGTTCACTAGGATTCTTAGTGGTTGGAACTTCCAGTTATCTTGGTAAAAATCTGATATCCGTATTTCCGTCTCAGCAAATCCTTTTTTTCCCACAAGGGATCGTGATGTCTTTCTATGGGATCGCAGGTCTATTCATTAGTTCTTATTTGTGGTGCACAATTTCATGGAATGTAGGTAGTGGTTATGACCGATTCGATAGAAAAGAAGGGATAATGTCCCTTTTTCGTTGGGGATTTCCTGGAAGAAATCGTCGCATCTTCCTTCGTTTCTTTCTAAAAGATATCCAATCAATCAGAATGGAGGTGAAAGAGGGTCTTTTTCCTCGTCGTGTCCTTTATATGGAAATCAAGGGTCAAGGAGCCATTCCCTTGACCCGTACTGATGAGGATTTGACTCCACGAGAAATTGAACAAAAAGCTGCCGAATTGGCCTATTTCTTGCGCGTACCCATTGAAGTCTTTTGAAATGAACTGAAGAATAAATCTCAGCATGAGAGAAGGAACTTAATACATCTAAAAAGTGGGAAGACGTATATGGAACAATAACTATTTTGTATACGCATACACATGGTGTCTGGCTTCACTCTTTAGACTAGTAAAAGGTCTAATAAGTAATAAGTAAATAAGTATAGATTCATAAAATATCCTAACATGTCTTTTGTTTTCGTAAAAAAGAATTCCTCTTTTTAGGCCTTTGAATTGATACCCTATCCCTGCGCTTCGGTTAGACAGTGAAATATTTCAAATTCGAAATGGAAATAAAAGAATTAAAGAATCCGGTAGGGTTCGTCTTTAAATCCAAATTCTATTTGTTAGTTCAAATGGATTTTCGAGTCTTCATTGAAAGGAATAAATGAAAGGTAAATTGGTTACAATTTTCCTAATTGTGATCTCTGGAATATGGAAAGAATATTTACTTTTTTTTTATTCGAAAAGAGCCTTTCTTGTATGTTCTATTCTAGATTCTAGATCCAAAGACTCAATTCTTACACAAAAACAAAAATAGGAAAAGATTCATAGGTTTGATACCTTATTCTTATTAGAGTTATAGGCTCTTGTTATATAATTCGTATTTCATAGAAATCTCAGATAGAATCGACCAATGAAACAGGTTCATTAACAATTCACATCACGGATACAGAATGAAAAAAAAGAAAGCATTGGCCTCCCTCCCATATCTTGTGTCTATAATCTTTTTACCCTGGTGGGTTTCTCTCTCATTTAAGAAATGTCTAGAAACTTGGGTTATTAATTGGTGGAATACTAGGCAATCCGAAATCCCTTTGAATGATATTCAAGAGAAAAATGTTCTAGAAAAATTTATGGAATTAGAAGAACTATTCCTGTTGGACGAGATGATAAAGGAGTACTCGGAGACACATATGCAAAGGCTTCGTATAGGAATGCACAAGGAAACAATACAATTGGTCCAAAGACAAAATGAATCTCATTTCCATATCATTTTGCATTTCTCTACAAATCTAATCTGTTTCGCTATTCTAAGTGGTTATTTTTTTCTGGGTAATAAAGAACTTTTAATTTTAAATTCTTGGATTCAGGAATTTCTCTATAACTTAAGTGATACAATCAAAGCTTTTTCAATTCTTTTAGTTACTGATTTATGGATCGGATTTCACTCGACCCATGGTTGGGAACTAATGATTGGTTCGATCTACAATGATTTTGGATTGGCTCAGAATGATCAGATTATATCTGGTCTTGTTTCCACTTTTCCAGTGATTCTAGATACAATTGTGAAATATTGGATCTTCCATTTTTTAAATCGTGTATCTCCTTCGCTTGTAGTAATTTATCATTCAATGAATGAATAATTCATTAGATCTTTTGATATCTTTGATATCAATAAAATCAGAACCTTTCTTTGTGTATAAAGAAATCATTTTTCATCTTACTTATTCTTTATACTTCTACCTTTTGAATTCAAGGTATTCATACTATATTCTACTAGTACAATTCTTTCAGTATAATCAATACAATGGCAAACTTGTGGATAGGGAATTCTACTAGCTACCTATCAAATTTATTGTAGAAATTCCGGGGATCAATGATTGGACCATGCAAAATAGAAAGACTTTTTCTTGGGTAAAAGAACAGATGACTCGATCCATTTATGTATCAATCATGATATATGTAATAACTCGAGCATCTATTTCAAATGCATATCCCATTTTTGCGCAGCAGGTTTATGAAAATCCACGAGAAGCAACTGGTCGAATTGTATGTGCCAATTGCCATTTAGCTAATAAGCCCGTGGATATTGAAGTTCCGCAAGCTGTACTTCCTGATACTGTATTTGAAGCAGTTGTTCGAATTCCTTATGATATGCAACTGAAACAAGTTCTTGCTAATGGTAAAAAAGGGGCTTTGAATGTAGGAGCTGTTCTTATTTTACCCGAGGGATTCGAATTAGCCCCACCCGATCGTATTTCTCCCGAAATGAAAGAAAAGATGGGCAATCTTTCTTTTCAGTTTTATCGTCCTAATAAAAGAAATATTCTTGTAATAGGTCCTGTTCCCGGTCAGAAATATAGTGAAATCGTCTTTCCTATTCTTTCCCCCGACCCTGCTACGAAAAAAGACGTTCATTTCTTAAAATATCCCATATATGTAGGTGGGAACAGAGGAAGGGGTCAGATTTATCCTGATGGTAGCAAGAGTAACAATACAGTTTATAATGCTACATCTGCTGGTATAGTAAGTAGAATAGCACGTAAAGAAAAAAGGGGATATGAAATAACCATAGTTGATGCATCAGAAGGACGTCAAGTGGTTGATATTATACCTCCAGGACCAGAACTTCTTGTTTCAGAAGGTGAATCCATCAAGCTTGATCAACCATTAACAAGTAATCCAAATGTAGGAGGTTTTGGTCAGGGAGACACAGA